ATAGCAGTATCTATTCGAAACGAATTCTCTAGCATTTGACTCCTTATCACCGAAGAGTTTAGTCGTACACTTGAAAGATAGCCCAGAAAATAGAAGGGATGATTATATAATTGCTTTATATGGATCCTGGCCGGTTGAGACCACAAGTCAAAATGACATTGCCAAAAGTTGACAAGGTGAGATTTCCATTTCTTTATCAGAAGATGAGCCCCCCTTGAAGCCAGAATCGATTTTCCTTGATATCTGACATAATGCATAAAAGGGTCTTTGAACAACCATAGGGTTTTCTGAAAATCGTTACAAAGCACTACTACAAGATATTCTATTTTTGCATAGAAATGTGTTCGCTCAAGAAAGGATCCAAAAGATTTTGATCGTAAATGAAAGGGTTGTTTACGGAGAAAAATGAATATGAATTCACATTCATATACATGAGAATTAGAGAGGAACAAGAAGAATCTTTGATTCTCTTTTGAAAAAAGGGAAATGGATTTTTTTGAAGTAATGAGACTATTTGAATTCCAATACTCGTAGAGAGAGAGTCGCAATAAATGCAACGAAGGAGTATCTTGTATCCAAGAGTGAAGGGTTTGAACCAAGATTTCCAGATGGATGGGGTGGGGTATTAGTATATCTGACACATGATTTAAATGTGATAACTTGTCCTCGAAAAAGGGAAATATTGAATGAATAGATCGTAAATTATGAGATTTTGCTATTTCTTTTTCTTTTAGGGAAGATACCAATCGCAGCGAGAATGGAATTTCCACAACGACTGCAAAAACCTCCGATATCATTTGAGAATCAAAATGATTGTTGTGCCCAACGAATCGATTTTGATTAGAATCATTAACCGAAATAATCAAACGATTCTGTTGATGCATTCGAGTAATTAAACGTTTCACAATTAGTGAACTGGATTTATTGTCATGATCTAAATTTTCCACCGGTTCATAAAGAATCGATCCATTTAAAGCATGACCATGAGCAAGCGCGTAGATATATTCCTGAAATAGAAACGGATATAGGAAGTATTGTTGCCGAAATCCATCCATTTCTAAATATCCTTGTAGTTCCTCCATTTCCATTTGAAATTACACTTGAACCAAATGGGGGATTTCTTGAGTTATCAAATAATACATAGTACGATACGGTCAGAACAAGGTATATAGTAAGAAAAGAATAGATACCCCGGAGCCAGAAAGGACAATCAACGGATCCTATTTCCATCCAATTTATTTATGTTCGTTATAGTTACAAGAGATGGTTAGAAATCCTTTATTTTTACAACCCGATCACTCTTTTGACTTTGGAATAATGAATTTTGATCAGTATACCGTTTCTTCTACACATTCGTCTCCACTACATAATAGAGAACATAATAGAGAATAGTTAGGATTCATAAAAAAAAAGGAATTGATGATCCACTCACAAGAGAACCCTTTCCCACATCAGGCACTAATATATTTTTAACGTCTAATTAGATCGGGTAATCATTCGAATTAAGAACAAACAGAAGCTCGTTGCTTTTGGTTTCCCTATAATTGGAGCTATAGGGCTCTATCCATTTATTCACTCGACCCAACTTGAATTGATTTGACCCCTTTCCAAGAAAAGAATCAAAACAAGATTTTGTATCGATCCGTTAAGGATGAAGTATTCTAAGAGTTCTCCATTGATACGACATGCTGTTTTTTCCTTTCATTCCCTTTCAGGATCAGTCGTGGTCTTACAAACTCTACCAATGGTATGGACGAATCCGTTGCTTCATCAAAATGTGTAAAAGACCATAGCCGCACTTAAAAGCCGAGTACTCTACCGTTGAGTTAGCAACCCATATAAATAGGGTGTGTAGATACGATCGGAATAAAAAATAAATAAAGAGATTCGATTGCCCGACCTCGTCAAAACATTGAACTAGCAACAGATCAAAAAGAAAGATTTGATGATCAATTGTGAACATAAAAATGAACAGAGATCAGATGAAAATACAACAGATTCTGGGATAAATTATAGAGAAAATCTAAATAAATGTAAAAATTTATAGACTACCCATACTCTATTTTTTTTTTTTCATTATATTAACTAAGATACTTCTTGTGTCACAACGAAATTGACGAACCCATCGTTTGAGTGAAATAAAGAAACAAACTTATGAAATGTGGATAAATAGATCTATTTATCCACGATCGAATTATATTTGTTCGATACACCATTGTCAATATGAATTGAATGTTGAGAAAACCAATTCAATAAATAAAACAAGGACTTGTGTTGGAGTGACACTACAACATAGATAAGGGATGAAGTATGAGTGGGGAAATAAATAAGGAATTCCGGTAGGAAAAAAATGTCGGGTTTATTCAATATTTATTCAATAGAGGTACAATAAGCAAGATTGACCTTTTGTTTGTTGGTGGAGTCCCAACGAAAACCATCTGATTGATGGTAATCCCATAATTTCCCAGTTATTTCATCTATTCACTCAATCTTTTTTCTATCTGTCTCATATCAAGAGAAGATATTTTTTTTTATAGTTCTATGATACGGGGTCATGTGAGAGCAACAATGAATAGAGAATAGAGAAAAAAAATAAGGAATGGTGGAGAAACAATTAGACAAAGCTAGATACTGGGCACCCCCCCCCCTTTTTTTTTATTTCATTAATTTCATTTGATTAATTCGAAATTCCTTAAATACCTCCGCCTTCTTTGAAATATCATGAACAGTTCCTGTAGGTTGAGCGCCTTTTTCAAGGAAATATAGAATAGCGGAAACATTTGAATAAGTTTGGTTCTTTATCGGATCGTAAAAACCCACTTTACGAAGATCTCTTCCCTCTCTTCGGGATCGAACATCAATTGCAACGATTCGATAGATGACTCATTGGGATAGACATAAATGAACAACCCCCCCTAGAAACGTATAAGAGGTTTTCTCCTCGTACGGCTCGAAAAGAATGATTCGAATTTATGTATTGTAGTGGCAAATAGATCCACAAAATCATCAATTAGACTATGATTTGAGTCATTTTTTTTTGTTCTTCCTTCCTGAAAAAAAAAAAAAGAAATCTCATTCGTACTCATAACTCAAGTTGGGTAATTCTCAAAGAGCTCGAAGGGAAATCCTTAAACATTTATTGAGCCGTCTCTAACCTCTTTTGTTTGTCTCGCCTAGAATCGATTTTATTTCTTCCCCATTCTGATCTAGTTGTTGAGACAATTGAAAACGGTGTTTCCTTGTTCCGGTATCCTTTATTTTATCTTTGCTTTGAATCCTTGGGTTTAGACATTACTTCGGTGATCCTTAATTGTTTCAAAAGGGTAGCAACATACCTTTTGTTATTTCGTTCTATGGAAACGATTGATTCCCCTGTGATACACTTTTGATCGGAATTGGTAAAACTATTTCGACAAATTCATTTTCTTTTTTTTTTTTACTTGTTCGAACTTGATCCTTTCAATTTCTATACCGAAGATATACTTACGAAGTTGTTCCAACTTATTGATTGGCATTAACCCTAGATCCTTCTCTCTGCTAAATGAACCAATTCTTTATGCTCGAGCTCCATCATGTGCTATATTATAATTATATTATTTTATTACAACCCCAAAATTGGGGTCCTAGTGGAATAGAACAAACTATGTCGAGCCGAGAGCATCTTCTTTGATATATAAAATGGTGGGTACAAGAATCCACAGCCGATAATGTCCTTCAAGTCGCACGTTGCTTTCTACCACATCGTTTCAAACGAAGTTTTACCATAACATTCCTCTAATTTTGGACCGGTATGGAATTGATTCAATATGGAATCATGAATAGTCATTGGCTCAATCGGTATATAGTATATGAAGTCCTCCATACTTTCATTTTCATAGATGGATCTGGAGAAGTCTCAGCAAGAATATAATTTAACCCCATAAATGAAACACATTTTTAAAAAACACGAAGAAATGCGTTGCTTAACACTTCTTTACATCTTCAACAGATTGTTAGGGATGATGAATCATGAAAGATCCAATTCTTTCTCAAACAACTAAAACTAAAGAAGGGTCTTTAATTAGATTACCGATACCGGAACAGAATGAGTCATTAACCAAATAAGCTATTCCAATGACCGGGAAAGATCGCAAGTGACTCGATAGGATAGATTCACCAATGTCACACTTCTTCGAGTAGAAAGAATTTATAAGGAATCATAAAAAACAATTTCAAGAATTTCCTACTTCGACATCATTACTGGAAATAAGTTTTCCAGTAAAGACTGAATTGAATCTCTAAATCCATCAACAAGTCGGTACAACGAGGATCTAAAAATGTTTAGCAGATATCTGATTAATTAAATCAGACGCGAATTTGATCATCATAAAAGACCTCTATGTTTCCTTTCCGATTGAATCATCAATAATTTAAACCAGATAAATGGGTCATGAAACAAATCCAATTGTTTTGTTTTCTTGGGGATGGATAGAAGGGGCTCATGAAAGAAAAAATGAAGGTCGGTATTCTTTCAGGTATTCTTTCATCTGATTTTATCGTATTCATCAGATACACCAAACAAGTGTTACCGGGGGTAATCGTGGGTATTTAAGGGATCGCAGATCTTTTTCGCCAAAACTGAAACACCGGTGTCACTGATCACTGAAATAGAACAATAACAATACATATAGGCATGGTTCATTTTCTACAGATTTTTCCTTACTTCAGATTCAGGAATCTTTCCATAAAGTAAAGTGAATGTATGAATCTCCCCCCTCCCCCAACTGATCGCTACATTGATTTCCAATTATTCATTGGAGCCAAATCAAATACAAAATAAAAGAAATTAGGTCCAAAGAAAATAATCTGTTCCGTATTGAATTTTCTTGTTTGTTAATAAGATCCGGATGACAAGGGTCTTGAAATTGATACCTTCCTTTCCTTTGCGGATTAACTCATATCGACACGAATTCCATGGGGATCATGAATCATATCCAAAGCCAATTTAAAAGGATCTTCTTATGGGATGCTATCCTGTCTTGTATAAGTACAAAGCAAAATGGGTTCATATCAATTCGTTGTTACTATTTTGTTTGATTTTGTCCCACCCCAGTCTCAGGAGCTTTAATTCCATCGCTGGAATTAATACCAAGAACCCCCCCGTTTTTTAGGATTCAGGATCCACATAGAATTAGTCATTTTGTCTACCCTATCTTTATTTATATTTACTTTAGGGAAGGTCGAGACTTCTCTTTTATTTCGCATTTCGACTCAGAATGCATCATGTGAGAATCCAAATATCATAGATATGGGACATAAAGTTTATCCAAATGACTAACTAACCTTCAATATGAATATGGGCGAGGGGGCGAACATACGCTGAATGGCCCACCCAGTTTTTTTTTGAATTTCACTTTGATCTTTGTTCCCATCCTACCTATATCAAAAAAGATATTTATTTCCATCCACATGTCATTGATACTCGATCCGTTTGTTTGTGAGAAACAAAATCGAAAGGGAAGATATGATTCTATAGAAGAATCATTAGAAATCACAAAGAAAGATTGGATCACATTGTATCCAACATTACACCCTTAAACAGAAGATTCTTAAAAAGAACAATCTTTGTTATGATAGAATTGGTCTGGGACGGAAGGATTCGAACCTCCGAGTAACGGGACCAAAACCCGTTGCCTTACCACTTGGCCACGCCCCATTTTTATTTCTATTCGACACCGATAAACACTAATATCGGTATTGGTTGTTCGTCAATTCCAGCCCCAATATCTATTGAATTGGTTGTTGCTATGATTTTACACATGTAGATGTAGAATCAAAATGAATTTATTGATCATTACATATAATTCAATTAAGATATTGTATGTAAGGTATGATTCCTTCTATTCTCATTTGAGAATTGAAGGATTTTTGATTGAGGGAGTTCAAAGAAAAAGAAATATTTTGCGGCCTACTTTCCCTTCTTTCTTCATTTTCCCCTTATATCAATAACCCAATAATAATGAAATTTTCTCCAAGAACAAAATGTTTGTTATGCTTAATATCTTTAGTTTGATCTGTCTTAATTCTGCCCTTCATTCGAGTAGCTTTTTCTTCGCCAAATTGCCCGAAGCTTATGCTTTTTTCAATCCAATCGTAGATGTTATGCCAGTCATACCTGTGCTCTTTTTTCTCTTAGCCCTTGTTTGGCAAGCTGCTGTAAGTTTTCGATGAGATCTTTAATACTGTCTTAGAAACATTCATGATTTATTCGATAAAATCAAAATTCTATTCTTAAGAATTGATAAGATCAGATAATGAACCCTCGACTCAAACATGGAAATTCTTTTGGATAACCGAGATGAATCGGAATCACCTCATTTCTTCATTCCTTCTGGGGGTCGAAGACCCTATGTATGGTCCCTACAATACCTAATTGTAGGTATGAGAGATCATTTTGTTAACGAAAGAATCAGAATCTTATTACAAATTCATTCCTGCAAATTCCTTATGTTTTCTAGAAACCGCTTCTTTTCTTGGTGTCAAAACGGAATATGTGGTACAAAAATGGAGAATCTATTCCCCTATTTCCCCCAAAATGATCTTGGAGATTGTGTAATGCTTACTCTCAAACTCTTCGTTTACACAGTAGTGATATTCTTTGTTTCTCTCTTCATCTTCGGATTCCTATCTAATGATCCAGGACGTAATCCTGGACGTGATGAATAAAAAAATCAGGGGTTTTTCCTTGCTCGATTTCTGAATTTTCTTAGGATTTTCTTTCTCCATTCCATACATTTAACTATGAGAAAGGGGGTTAGAGATTTTTTCGAATTCGAAAGGGAAATATCAAGTGATCAGAAGAAACGGAGAGAGGGGGATTCGAACCCTCGGTACAAATAATTCGTACAACGGATTAGCAATCCGCCGCTTTAGTCCACTCAGCCATCTCTCCTAATTTTAAAAGGATAATTCATATGTGACGCGTGAAATAAAGGTTGATAAAAGTTTTTCCTTATCTTTCTTTATTCTATAAATATAGACGAATTTGATCAATCATCAATTCCCTTTAGATAATGATTCGAAACAGATATCTCCAATAGAAAGAGTCCCTCTTTGATTTCGTCCGAAAAGTTCTTTCTTTTATTCCCCCGGCCTGGCCAGTACCTAGCCAGGCCATTCCTTGTTCCAATGAATCATAGATCAAATGATTTATTTGATTTGAAAACGAAAATGCTTGTTATTGAAGCAGCAACAAGGCTATTTCCATTCCTATGATAGGAGTGTCATTTCTTATTATGTTTTTCCTTTTCTCGATTTACTTAAATGGAATAAAAAAAACATATTTTTTTTCTATTATAATAGAACTCATATATTTCTTCAAAGAACATGTTTGAACCTGAACCCTTGAGTCCACAACCAAAACAATAGGATTTTTCACTCGATCCAATCGACCCGAATTCATAAGATTTGGCAGTTGAATGAATAGGAAAAGGAGTAGCTTCGAAAAATAAAAATGGAGCT